ACTAATAGGATGCCCCGATACGTTACAAAATTTCGCTTTAGCCAATGCTCCTATCAAAGGAATTGTGGGGACTATAGTATCAAACTTATTAATAGAAACATCTATAATAAATGAATTTTCTAACATTTGACTCCTTACCACACAAGGCTTTAGCCGTAAACTTGAAAGATGGCCCAGAAAATCGAGGGAGTGCTTGGAGAATTGGTTTATTTGAATTCTATCTGGTTGAGGCCACAAGTCAAAATAACCTTGACAAAAATTGACAAGGTAATACTTCCATTTTTTTATCAGAAGAGGTGTTCCTTTTGAAGCCAGAATGGCTTTTCCTTGATATCTGACATAATTCATGAAAGGATCCTTGAACAACCATAAGGTGGTCTGAAAATTTTTATGAAAAATGAAGAAAAACTTGTCTATTTTTCGATAAAAATGTGTTCGCTCAAGAAGGGCTCTATACGATCTTGATCGTAAATGAACAGATTGTTTACGGAGAAAAACGAATATGGATTCGCATTCATATATATGAATATTATATAGGAACAAGAAAAATCTTTGATTCTGATTTGAAAAATGCGAAATATCGATTTTTTTTTGAGTAATAAGATTATTCGAATTCTGAGACTCATAGAGAAAGAATCGTAATAAATGCAAAGCGGGGGTATCCTGTATCCAATAGCGAAGGGTTTGAATCAAGAGTTCCAAATGGATGGGGTAGGGTATTAGTATATCTAAGGCATTATTTAAATGTGATAATTTATCCTCTAAAAAGGGAAATGTTGAATGAATTGATCGTAAATTATGAGATTTTGCTATTTCTTTCGCTTCTAGGGAAGGTACTAATCGCAGAGGGAATGGAATTTCCACAATGAGTGAAAAACCCTCTGATATCATTTTAGAATAAAAATGCTTCTTCTGATTCTGATCACGAAATGTATTTTGGTTAAAATCATTATCAAAGAGAATCAAATGCTTCTGTTGATACATTCGAGTAATTAAACGTTTTGAAATTAGTGAACTGGATTTATTGTCATAACCTAAATTTTCGAGAGGTTCAGAAAGAATCGATCTATTTAAACCATGATCATGAGCAAGCGCATAAATAGACTCCTGAAATAGAAGTGGATATAAGAAGTCTTGTCGTCGAGATCTATCTATTTGGAAATATCCTTGTAATTCTTCCATTGAAAATGAGATTTGAACCAAAGACCGAGGGTTTCTTGGACTATCAAATGATACATAGTGCGATACAGTCAAAACAAGGTAGATAGTCATAAAATGATATCTACCCTGAAGATAGATAAGCTTATCAAGGGATTCTCTTTTTTTTTCATCCAACCAATAGGTTTGTGTTCTTTAATTAGGATATTGAAATAAAAAGAAATCCTTTATTTTTGCAACCCGATCGCTCTTTTGATTTTAGAATTGATTCTATTTATCTTCTATTTATCAATATACCGTTTCTTCTACACATTCGTCTCCACTCAATAAGAGTGGAGATAGTTAATAATTAGGATTCAAAAAAAAAAAAGAAATAAAGAAATGGAGAATCCACTTATTTTTATGGTTATGGGAGAACCTTTTCCCGAATCAGGTACTAATATATTTCTAACATCTAATTAGATCGGGAAATCATTCGAATTAAGAAGAGAAGCTCGTTGCTTTTTGTTTTCTATATTCTATAATTGGATCCTTGCGGCTCTATCCATTTATTCACTCGACCCATATTGAAATATAATATAAGAATTCAAAGAATACTTTGTATTGATCCGGTAAGGATTAAGAATGAAGTGCTCTTAGAGTTCTTCCTTAATTCGTTAATACGACATGCTGTTTTTTCCATTCGTTCTCTTCTCTTTCAGGATCAGTCGTGGTCTTACAAACTCTACCAATGGTATGGATGAATTCGTTGCTTCATCCAAATGTGTAAAAGATTCTAGTCGCACTTAAAAGCCGAGTACTCTACCGTTGAGTTAGCAACCCGAGTGTATAGATGAATCATAATAAAAATAAAGAGATTGCAAACCCCATCTAGAATTAGAATTCGGAGAGAAATAGATTTACTTAATTGAAAATTACCATAATGAAATTCTATTTATTCAATACACTATTGTCAATATAAAATGAACGTTGACAAGCACCTGGACAGAAAGACCCTATGAAGCTTTACTGTTCCCTGGGATTGGCTTTAGGCCTTTCCTGCGCAGCTTAGGTGGAGGGCGAAGAAGGCCCCCTTCCGGGGGGCCAAGCCGTCAGTGAGATACCACTCTGGAAGAGCTAGAATTCTAACCTTGTGTCAGGACCTACGGGCCAAGAGACAGTCTACGCTAGACAAAATCAAAAAGAAATCAAAGTGAAAAAAAAAAAAGGACTAGTGCTGTATTGACACTAGCTACGTGCAGTGCACACGTAGCTAGTTTTTGAACGAATTAAAAAATTCGTTTCCACCAAGGTTTGGTTTTTTTTCTTTTCCTATCATATAGGATCCTGTTCCCCCTTCGGTCGTATTTTTCCAATTCCACAGTCATGTTCCCCCTTTGGTCATAGTGTATGACCTCGAGGGTAGTGTTGCCGGCTCTATCTGTCGTTTTGTTCGAAACATAAGTCACGTTCTGCGGTTGTGGGTAATACCAAGGACTTAGCAGATTAAACCACTTCATCATTATTACACCTCCAAAACAGAGCACGTACTTATACTCGATCGAATAATGCTTATCCAGATATAGATATAGTTGGATAATTCGATCGACACAAATTATGAGTATTTCTACCCAATTTTCTTTTTTCGAAAGATACTGGGAGATCGCCACCCACATAGATAGGTTGAATATCGATTTTTCAAATAGCCTCCAAACCAGTAAAAGGTACTTCCAACCGAGAAATATTTTCCAAGCTTCTATATTAAGAAAATACTTGAAAATCAATTCTATAAACCTTTTTATATAGAAGTACCAAATTCGAATTATCATTTTGATTATAATAAGTATAATCAAAATAACCTCTTTATACGGTTTCAACTTGTGATCCAAACTAATGCGGGCTTGCTGCACCACATAAAAAATGACTAGAATCATTTTGATTCTACCTCCTATATTTTAGATTTTTTTTTTGGTTAATATTAATATATATTATATTAAGTAATAAGTCGTATCCTAGATACGGTTTCAACTTGTGATCCAAACTAATGCTGCTGCACCGCATAAAAAATGACTAGAATCATCTAGAATCATATTGATTTTCCCTCCTATATTTTCTATTTTTTTGGGGGTTATTATATTAAGTATTAAGTCAGATCCTAGATGAAGAAATAGTAGGCCTCTGCCCTACTCATCCGCCACTGGAAACACCACTTCCCGTCCGACTTGCATGTGTTAAGCATGCCGCCAGCGTTCATCCTGAGCCAGGATCGAACTCTCCATGAGATTTATAGTTGCATTACTTATAGCTTCCTTGTTCGTAGAACAAAAAAAGAGGATTCGGATTAAAAAAAAATCCTGAAAGTTCTTGAAAAATTTTTGCTTTCTTTAAGATATTATAAACGGTTCTCGTAGGCTCAGCTCCTTTTTCAATGAAATGAAAAATAGCAGGAAGATTTAAAGAAGTTTGATTATGGATCGGGTCGTAAAGACCCACTTTACAAAGAGCCCTTCCATCTCTTCGGGATCGAACATCAATTGCAACGATTCGATAGATGGCCCATTGGGATAGCTGTAGATGACTACAGCCCCCCTTAGAAACGTAAGGGAGGTTTTCTCCTCGTACGGCTCGAGAAAGAATGATTCGAAGGGTGATCTATCGATTCGAAAATCAAGTGAGAACCCCAATTCATCAAAAAATCATTTTTTTTATAGCTCAGATTGTTGGATCATTCTTACCCAAAGAAAGAGTGAAAAGGTCCTAAGGTTCATTCATTTATTGAGCTCTCTTTAACTCCCTTTTTGTCTCGTTTAGAATCAATTTTCCTTTTTTTATGAAAATGAAATTGTTGAGACAATTGAAAATGGCGTTTTCTTGTTACATGATATTTTAACTTTTTTTTTTGAATCGTTAGGCTTAAACATTACTTCGGTGATCCGTAATCATACCAAAAGGGTAGCAACATCCCTTTTGTGATTTCTTTCTCTTTAAAGAATCATACGAATGGTTGATTCCCCTCGATTCGATACACTTAAACCTCTTGCTGGAATTGGATTGTTTCCATTTCTTTCTTATTAAATAAGAAATAAGAGTCACGAAGTTCGTCTATTAATTGCTGTGAGCCATAGATCCCTACCTCTGAGAAATGACTCAATCATTTCTTCTCGAGCTCCATTGTATCCTATTTAATTAATTACTTACACGTTCACGAAAACGAAAAAAGGGTTCGTGGAAAGTGGAAATAAAAAACAAATTTTGTATGTCGAGTTCAGAGCACCTTCTATACTCGAACTAGAATCTTCAAAAAATAAAGAAAATGATGGGTGTTAAGAATCCATAGTTCATCATGTCCTTCAAGTCGCACGTTGCTTCCGACCGCATCGTTTTAAACGAAGTTTCACCATAAAACTGCTTTCCTTTAGAACCCGTCTGGAATTGATTCAATATGGAATCATGAATAGTCATTGGCTGAATCGAAAGTATAGTAATTGATATTGACTTTTATCAATTACTAATTGGTATTCTACATAAGGTATAGAATACCTTGGAGCGGAAGGATTCGAACCTTCGAATAACGAGATCAAAACCCGTTGCCTTACCACTTGGCCACGCCCCACTACACATTGACCACATACGGATTCCATCCTTTATAGGCACAGAGGAAAAAGTTCTCTTTCTTCGAACTAGTAACTAGAAGAAAGAAAAGTGTGGGATGTGCTGGGACGAAAGGTTTCGAACCTTCGATATTCCGGGAACAAGACCCGGCGCCTTACCACTCGGCCACGCCCCACATCCATCCCACATCCACAACTTCTAGAGTTGTTTCTTTTTTTTTTCAATCAATTTAATATTATTGAATAATTTTAATGAATTGTCAAATCACAATCAATAAAAACCTCTATGGAATCCGTTAGATTGGTACTAGGATTTCACACAACTAGTTAGAGAATTCCACTGAATTTATTGATCATTAGATAGAATTCAATTAAGATATTGTATGAAAGTATGCTTCCTTCTATTTTCGTGCGAGAATTGAGGGGTTTTTGATTGAGTACGTAAAAAAAGCAGGATTCTTTTGTTCATTTTCCCCGTTTATCCCTTAATCAATAACTCAAAACTCAATCAAATACAATTATCTCCAAGAATGAAATGTTTGTTATGCTTAATATCTTTAGTTTTATCTGTAGCTGTCTTAATTCTGCCCTTCATTCGAGTAGTTTTTTCTTTGCTAAGTTACCCGAGTCTTACGCTTTTCTTAATCCAATCGTAGATTTTATGCCAGTCATCCCTGTGCTCTTTTTTCTCTTAGCCTTTGTTTGGCAAGCTGCTGTAAGTTTTCGATGAGATCTTTATTTAATACTGTCCTACAAAGATTCATGATTTAATCAATAAAAAAAAAAACTAACAATTGAAAAAAGATCGGATCTCTTACATTATGATATGAACCCTCGATTCAAACATGGAAATTCTTGAATAGGCGCGATGAATCTGAATCATCTCATTTCCTCGTTTTGCCCTTCTTCACCTTCCAGTGAACAAGAAACTAGTAAATCCCCCCACAGTAACTGTAGATATGACAGAGAATTTGGATACCGAAAAGATATTAGGTTTTTTCTTTTTTGATTTATCTCTAAACCACTTCATCTATTGGTTTGGTGTCAAACCTAGAATATGGGGTATAAAAATAGATAATCTATTCTCCTTTTCCAAAAAATAGGATCTTATCCTGGAGATTGTATAATGCTTACTCTTAAACTCTTCGTTTACACAGTAGTGATATTTTTTGTTTCTCTCTTTATCTTTGGATTCCTATCGAATGATCCAGGGCGTAATCCAGGGCGTGAGGAATAAAAAAAGAAAGGATTTCTTGTTGTTTGATTTATTCATTTTCTTATGAGTTTCTCTATTACAGATAGTGAACTATGATAAAAGATAAAATAAAAAAAAAAGGGTCTCAAGATTTTTTTTTTTGAATTTGAAGTCGAAAGAAAATATTAAGCCGTCGGAAGAAACGGAAAGAGAGGGATTCGAACCCTCGGTACGAAGAAGTCGTACAACGGATTAGCAATCAGCCGCTTTAGTCCACTCAGCCATCTCTCCCAATTAACAAAGGATAATGACTATGTTACCCCTGAAGTAAAGAAAAAGTATTTCAAAAATAGAAAAAAAAAAAAGAGTGAAGTTGGTACGTTAAAGAGTACCCTTTGAATTTTATTTCATCCGATCCGAAGGGTCCGTCCTTTATTTGATTCCCCCACCTGGCCGGGTCGGTACCTAGCCAGGCCATTTCTTGTTATGCTATATAGTTCTTTTGGGGCAGGTCTTCTACTAAATAACCCCTCAAGAACACACATTTTTTCAAGGTCAAAAGGCCCTCCTTTTCTTATCTCATTAAGTTTCTCCAGGAAAAGACCCGAGCACTCTCATTTCCAATTTAATTTAGGATTTTGTCCTTAATCCTATCTTTATTTATTATATTATTACATAGAGTAATGTTCTTGTTCGACAAATGGTCCATTCATATACAATAATCACAATGTAGCGGGTATAGTTTAGTGGTAAAAGTGTGATTCGTTCTATTAACAACTGAAATAGTTAAGGGGTCTTTAGGTTTTATTCATATTCCGTTCCGATTAAAAACTTTATTTCTTAGAAAGGATTGAATCCTTTACCTCTCAATAAGCGATTTGAGGAATCATATACATTTTCGTGATTTGTACCCAAAAGTCCATTATAAATTTTCACATTGGAGTAGGGAATCGCGAAGCATAATTTTTTTGCGCTGTATCAAGACTTAACAATTGAATGAGTATTAAGTAAAGAATCCATGGAGGAAGATACAAAAGTGTACTTCTAATCGTAACTAGATCTTCAATTTTTTCATTTGAAGAGGTTGAAGCACAATAGCTAATAAAGGACGACTTTGGTTTACTAAAGTTATCGACATTTTATTTCAGCTCGGGTGGAAACAAAAATTTCTTTCCTCAAGATTCACGCAAGGAGAAATAGAGAACGAAGTAACTAGAAGGACTTTTCAAAATACCCCTCGTCTTCTAGAGGGATCATCTAGAAAGCAATTTGTTTGGTATACATTCAGACAGAAAAGCGGACATAGATCTTATGAAGCAACTTCTTTTAGTTCGTTTATGGCTTAGATTATGGAATCCAGCCATCTTCCATAAAGGAGCCGAATGAAATAAAAGTTTCATGTTCGGTTTTGAATTAGAGACGTTAAAAATAATGAATTGACGTCGACTATAACCCATAGCCTTCCAAGCTAACGATGCGGGTTCGATTCCCGCTACCCGCTCTCTATTCATTATGAGAAGGATGAGAAGGATGCGTGTATCATAAAAGGGAAGAAAA